TAAGGATAAGATAAAGCCTTTGTACTATCAAAATGGGTACTATTCATAAAGGGTCGGGTTACATTATCATTAATTCGACATGTGTTTGTCGACAGAAAAAAAGTACCAGCATTATTATTGATTGGAAATAACGTTAATAAACTCAGTTGTTGTTTTTTCGTTTTTGGGCTTTCTTTACCCCATAAAGATATAGAATAGAGCAAACTACTTGTCTTTCCACTATAATTTTGAAAGTTAATGTTTAAATGTCCTTCAAAAGTTAGTAAATAGATTCGAAACATATAAAATGCAGTTAAGCCTGCCGTAGAGCAAGCTACTATTCCAACAAGCTGTGAATACAACCAACTATCATTAAGAATTTCGTCTTTGGACCAAAAACAAGCAAGAGGTGGAATACCACATAGAGAAAGTGTACCTAAAAAAAAAGAAGTTTTTGTAATTGGGACATATTTTACTAAACCACCCATAAGAACCATATTTTGACTTTTATTTGGAGAATATCCAACAATAGGTTCCATTGAATGAATAATAGATCCAGATCCTAAAAACAATAATGCTTTTGAATAAGCATGAGTAATCAAATGAAACAAAGCCGTTCGATAAGAACCTATACCTAAAGCTAACATCATATATCCCAATTGAGACATTGTAGAATAGGCTACACTTCGCTTAATATCATTTTGAGCAAGAGCTAAAGTAGCTCCTAATAGTAGTGTTATTATACTTAGAAAAGATATGAAATTCATTATGTAAGGTATGACTATGAAAAGGGGAAAAAGTCGAGCTACAAGAAAAATTCCCGCTGCCACCATAGTAGCAGCATGGATAAGAGCTGAAATGGGAGTAGGACCCTCCATAGCATCGGGTAACCATACATGAAGGGGAAATTGCGCCGATTTAGCAACTGCACCAGAAAATAATAAAAAGACACAGAAAGTTCCAAATAAAAAATGGACCTCATTAGTCGAAATTAAGTTATTGAATATTTCGAACAAGTCTCGAAATTCGAAACTACCTGTTAGCCAATAAAGACCTAAAATTCCTAATAATAAACCAAAATCCCCAATACGATTAGTCACAAATGCTTTTTGGCAAGCATTTGCGGCAAGGGGTCGTGTGAACCAAAAACCTATTAATAGATAAGAGCACATTCCAACTAATTCCCAAAAAAAATAAATTTGTATCAAATTTGAACTGGTAACTAATCCCAGCATAGATGCATTGAAAAAACTCATATAAGCAAAAAATCTCAAGTATCCTTGATCATAAAACATATAATTGTCACTATAAATAAGAACTAGAACTCCAATAGTAGTGATTAATATTGACATAATAGAAGTAAGTGGATCGATCAAATAGCCAAACTCTAACGAAAACTCATTATTGATAGTCCAAGACAATATATATTGATAAATAGAACTCCTATTTATTAGTTGAATAGATAGATCCGCTGACATAACCATAACTAGACTTAACAAGAAAACACTAAAAAAAGACCACATACGTCGAAGATTTTTTGTTGCTGTCGGAAAAAAAATAAGCCCTAGTCCTATTCCCATAGGAACTGGAAGTGGAAGGAGGGGTATGATCCATGGATATTGATATGTATGTTCCATAAAAAAAAAATTAAAATGGTTTCTAATTCACCAGATCCTATCTAATTGAAATTGTAAAAGAACAAAAATAAAGAAAAGATAGGTAAGAACTAAAAAATTCTTATTCTGAATTATTCTCATTGCTTCTTCAATACTTCAAATATTCAAATCAAGAAGTACGAATTGGTCAAATAACATAAGTAACTTATTTATGAAACTGGAATACTTACTGTTTTAAATAAAAAACAAATAAAAATGAAAAATTTTAGTATATTTTTTCTTTGAACTAGGCTATTTAAAAAAATAAATATTAATAGAAAATTTTATAATAAAATTAGTTATTAGGCGATAACAGTTGGGTTCGTAAATTGGGCAATGAATTTGATTCCAGGTATAACTGACTAAAAAACGTGTAAACTTTTTTCATTTTAGTAACTTAAATCCACCCTTTCAGCTATTCATTTTTCTACTTAGCAACGTTTTCTGTAATTTTTTCAGATACCTATTATTTTTTTGTTCGAGGTTAGTAAGGTATCATCTATGGCGAGATAGATAATGAAGAAGAATTCGTTTTGAGCAAGAAATGTCTTTCACATCCAACGATATTATTGAAAAACCTCTTAAATTTTGAATGGCAGTTCCAAAAAAACGTACTTCTCTGGCAAAAAAGCATATTCATAAAAGTTTGTGGAAAAGGAAAGGATATTGGGCAGCATTAAAAGCCTTTTCATTAGCTAAATCCCTTTCTACTGGTAATTCAAAAAGTTTTTTTGTACCGACACCTAAATAAGAAAAGATTCAAAGAATCGGAATCAGGCAAATCAAATGTTAATTTAGTGTAGAATATGGCTACAAAATTTTTATTATCTAATGTAATATCTAGTAAAACATACATGGAACTTTTTGACTATTCGATATGGTATAAAAAATCCTAAAAGCAATATTTTGTTGCGAACTCAAAATCCCCACCTCGTAAATGATAAAACAGACTCAAAATAACCGAGTTGAAACCTTCTTTCTGATGGGGATTTTGAGTTCCCCCATCGCCCCCTTTCGCACAATCTTTTTTATGATTTCCTACGTGGGGCTTTTTATTTATAAATACAAAATACAACAATGGAGAACATAAAAGATCAAAAAAACCTCTAAGTTCAATAATTGGGGCATTTACTAACAACAGTTTAGAACATTTAATTAACTCATTAAATCTCGACACTTTAATATTTAATAATAATAGCTTATTATCATTTTAAGTAAGCCGCCATGGTGAAATTGGTAGACACGCTGCTCTTAGGAAGCAGTGCTTGAGCATCTCGGTTCGAGTCCGAGTGGCGGCATATTCTCTTCTAAAAGCAATACAATAAGTCCTATAATGAATTCAATTGCGATACCTTATTTTTAAAATTGATATGATATTTTTTACTGTAGAACATATATTAACTCATATTGCTTTTTCCCTTGTTTCAATTGTAATTACAATTTATTTGATAAGCTTAGTTGTCGATGAAATAATAGGACTCTCAAATTCGTCTGAAAGAGGTCTAAGAGCTATTTTTTTCTGTCTAACAGGATTATTACTTATTCGTTGGATTTATTCACAACATTTTCCATTAAGTGATTTATGTGAATCATTAATTTTCCTTGCGTGGAGTTTCTCGATTATTCATATGTTTCCATATTTAAAAAAACAAAAATTATGCGTAATAACTGCACCGAGTGCTATTTTTACTCAAGCATTTGCCACTTCGAGTCTGTTAACTAAAATGCATCAATCCACAGTATTAGTACCGGCTCTTCAATCCCAGTGGTTAATGATGCATGTAAGTATGATGTTATTAGGTTATGCAGCTCTTTTATGTGGATCATTATTATCAGTATCTCTTCTAGTCGTTACATTTCGAAAAGATATCCAAATTTTTGCTAACAGCCATTTTTTTTTTACTGAGTTATTTTACTTTGGTCAGATCCAATACATGAATAAAAGAAGGAATGTTTTACAAAGCACCTCGTTTGATTCTGCTAAAAATTATTATCGATCCCAATTCATTCAACAATTGGATCATTGGAGTTATCGTGTTATTAGTCTAGGGTTTCTTTTTTTAACTATAGGGATTCTTTCCGGGGCAGTCTGGGCTAATGAGGCCTGGGGATCGTATTGGAATTGGGACCCAAAAGAAACTTGGGCCTTTATTACGTGGACTATATTCGCGATTTATTTACATACTCGAACAAATACAAATCTAAAAGTTGCAAATTCTGCAATTGTAGCTTCTATGGGCTTTATTATAATTTGGATATGCTATTTTGGGGTCAATCTGTTAGGAATAGGTCTACATAGTTATGGTTCATTTCAATTAACATCTACTTGAATAAAAAAAGGTCTACCGATTAGAGATATAAAAGGGGGTAGATAAAAAAATATAAGAAATCTTAGTTGAAGTCGTCAAGAGCCGTTTGAATCAATAGAATACTTGATTCAAACGGCTCTCACAAAAGCTAAATATATCCAGTTCTAATTCGGTTTCTATTAATGAATTAAGTTAATATAAGTCAACAGTGCATCTTTTTTATTGTATAACCCGCACAAAAAAATCTATAATCTATATATATATATAGATTTTTACAAAACTTATCTATAAAAAAAATATTTCCATAAAATACTTTGAACCTTATCAATTGATAATGAAAAAACAAAATCCGGGTAAATACCAATACCTATTATAGGTAAAAAGATGGAGATGGAAATAAATAATTCTCGTGGTCCCGCATCAAAAAAATACGAATTTGGAACATTAAATAGCTTGTATCCATAAAACATCTGGCGTAACATAGATAATAAAAAAATAGGAGTTAATATCATCCCTATTGCCATTACACAAGTAATTAGTACTTTTGTCATTAAAAGATATTTTTGACTAGTAATTAGTCCAAAAAAGACTATGAATTCCGCAACAAAACTACTCATGCCCGGTAATGCAAGTGAAGCCATTGATAATATACTGAACATCGTGAATATTTTGGGCATTAAGATAGCTATCCCACCCATTTCATCGAGATAAACAAGACGTATTCGATCATAACTCGTTCCTGCCAATAAAAAAAGCCCAGCACCAATAAAACCATGAGAGATTATTTGTAAAAGAACTCCGTTAAGGCCCGTATCCGTAATAGAACCGATTCCTATAATTATGAAACCCATATGCGATATAGAAGAATAGGCTATTCGTTTTTTTAAATTCCGTTGGCTAAGAGATGTTAAAGCTGCATAGATTATTTGGAGCGTACCTATTATTATTAACCATGGAGAAAATATCGAATGAGCGCGGGGTAATAATTCCATATTGATTCGAACCAACCCATATGCTCCCATTTTTAATAAAATTCCAGCTAACAGCATACAAGTACTGTAATGTGCTTCCCCGTGGGTATCGGGTAACCAGGTATGGAGGGGTAGAATCGGCAATTTGACAGCAAAAGCAATAAGAAATAAAATATAGAATATTATTTCCAATGCTACAGGATAGGATTTATTAGCTAATATTTCAAAATTTAATGTTGGTTCGGTGGAACCATATAAACCAATACCCAGAACTCCCATTAACAGAAAAATAGAGCCTCCCGCAGTGTACAAAATAAACTTGGTAGCTGAGTATAGACGTTTCTTTCCTCCCCATAATGATACAAGTAAATAAACAGGAATTAATTCTAACTCCCACATGATGAAAAAAAGTAAAAGGTCTCGGGAAGAAAATGATCCTATTTGGCCACTATACATTGCTAACATCAAGAAATGGAAAAATCGTGAATCGCGAGTAACTGGCCAAGCCGCTAAAGTAGCTAAAGTAGTAATAAATCCTGTTAATAAAATAGGTCCTATCGAAAGTCCATCTATTCCTAATCTCCAGTCAAAAGAAAAAAAACGTATCCAGTTAGACTCCTCTGCCAGTTGTATTAAAGGGTCGTCGAATCGGAAATGATAACGGAATGCATAGGTCATTAGAAGGAGCTCTAAGATACATATACATATAGTGTACCACCTTATTATTTTATTTCCTTTTTGAGGGAGAAAGAAAATTAAAGAACCGGCCGATATCGGAAAAGCTACAATTAGTGTTAACCAAGGAAAAAAGTTCATGGTAAAGATAAGATACACTTAGACCATAAAAAACCCGTACTAAAAAAATAAATGGAAACTATATATTATTTTAAGCACGGGTTTTTGTCGGTAAAAAAAAGGATTAGTGCTATTTTTTTAAAACGTATCAATAAGCTAGACCCATGCTACGAGTTGTTTCATGCCATAAATAAACCCGAACACTCAAGAAATCCGTTGGACAGGCGGATTCACATCGTTTACAACCAACACAGTCTTCTGTTCTTGGAGCAGATGCTATTTGTTTAGCTTTACACCCGTCCCACGGTATCATTTCTAATACATCTGTGGGGCAGGCTCGAACACATTGAGTACATCCTATACATGTATCATAAATTTTTACTGAATGTGACATTGAATCTCTAAATTTTTGAACGTCATAAATTTTCAATCTAATAAACTAATAAACTTGTAACTGAATCATGTATTTAGCTATCAGATGAATCAATGATTTACCAAAATTTTGATACAAAAACGCTTTTTGGATCAGCTTATGCGAAAGAGTCAAGATACTTTTATTTAGTACATCTTCGTAAACAGGGATCGGAATCCATATTTAATATCATACATACTAATTGGACTTACTGAATAATCATTTTTTTTTTGAAAAGATTCAATTTTAAAAATGTATATATATTATATTATTTATTCAACAAATTAGATTGATTAGTGCGAGTTGATTTTCTATTACGATAAATTGATGAAATAATTGCTAATCCAATAGCTGCTTCAGCGGCTGCAATAGCTATGACAAAAATCGAGAAAATATCCCCTACTAATTGGCGGCTATCGAAAACATCGGAAAATGTTACGAAGTTTATATTAACTGCATTTAAGATAAGTTCAAGACACATAAGGGCTCTAACCATATTCCGGCTCGTGATCAATCCATAGATACCGATAGAAAATAAATAGGCACTCAAAACAAGTACATATTCGAGCATCATTGACCAACTCCTTATCAATCTTGATTCATTTCAATATGAACAACAACTCAATTTATTCTATTGACTCGAATCTAAAAAGCAAGGAACAAGTACAAAGACCTATAGTGTTAATATTAAGAATAGGTTAAGAATAGGTACTAGATTAAATTAAAAGGATTTCGTATCTATTACCGTTTGAAAGCTTTATTACTGACGAGCTACCGCAATTGCCCCTATCAAAGCAACTAAAAGAATTATTGAAATAAGTTCAAATGGAAGAAAAAAATCTGTTGATAAATGAATCCCAATTTGTTGACTATTACTTAGCAAATCTTGTTCTACGATATGATTTGATCTTGTAGTCCAAATAATCCCGTACCATGACGTATCTAGAATAGTAGTAATTAGTGAAACAAAAATACTTGTACAAACTGCTGAAGTAACTCCATTTCCAACAGTCCAAAACTGGAAATCTTTGTAATGGTCTGAACCATTAATAAACATCACAGCAAATATGATTAAAACATTTATAGCTCCCACATAAATAAGAAGTTGGGCAACGGCTACAAAATGGGAATTTGATAAAATATAGAATAAGGATATACAAACAAGAACTAATCCTAATGAAAAGGCAGAATAAATTGCATTAGTAAATAATACTACTCCTAGCCCTCCTAATATAAGACCTGATCCTAGAAAGATTAACATAAAATCATGTATTGGTCCCGGTAAATCCATTATATATAATATAAAATCAGAAATAAAAAAATCGAAATGTTTCATGACCTTATTGATTAGACCAGGAAAAAGTAAAATTATCCGGGATATTTTAAATATTTTAAATTGAAAGAATAGATGTCTATCGATATAGGTCCAATAATTTACCCAATCTCATTATTTTGAGAGGTTCAACTTGGCAGTTCAAAAAAAATTCTTTTATTTTAGTTTAGATCAAAAGAGTACATTCGTAATTCTAAATTTATTCTAAAAATAAAACGGAGTTTAGCCATTTTTTATTTGGGGCGTATTCAAAATTGGTCGAATTGTGTAATCGTCAATTAATGCCAATGGTAAACGACCCAAAGCAATTTGATTATAATTCAATTCGTGACGATCATACGTAGAAAGCTCATATTCTTCAGTCATTGATAAACAATTTGTGGGGCAATACTCAATGCAATTACCACAAAATATACAGATTCCAAAATCAATACTGTAATTAAGCAATTGTTTTTTTCGGATCCTAGTTTGTAGTTTCCAATCAACAACAGGTAAATTGATAGGGCATACGCGAACACATACTTCACAAGCAATACATTTATCAAATTCAAAGTGAATTCGACCGCGGAAACGTTCTGATGGAATCAATTTTTCATAAGGATATTGAATCGTTACAGGTAAACGATTTGCGTGGGATAAAGTAATCATAAAACCTTGACCGATGTACCTTGCAGCTCGTACTGTTTGTTGACCATAATTGATGAACCCAGTTACCATAGGGAACATATCGTGAATAGTTATGAATAATTTGATGATTGTTTCCTTCTCTTGTTTAAGATAAGTCTAAGTTTAGACTCGTGTGGTTAGAGTGAAAGGAGTTGGAACGAGGTTGTTAATAAGAAATTACCGAGAGAAATAGGTAAAAGAAATTTCCATCCAAGATTTAATAATTGGTCCATTCTGAGCCGAGGTAAAGTCCATCTTGTTGTAATAGGAATGAACAAAAACAAAGAAGTTTTAACTAATGTAATCAAAATACTAATGATTGTTCCAAAGACACCGCCTGCTTTTTCAAAAAGTTCAGGACTTAATATATATGGAATAGAGAGATTCCAACCGCCCAAGTAAAGAACTATTATAAAAAATGAGGAAACTAATAGATTTAGATAGGATGCAATAAAAAATAAACCAAATTTAATCCCGGAATATTCTGTTTGATAACCTGCTACTAATTCTTCTTCTGCTTCTGGTAAATCGAAGGGTAACCTCTCACATTCTGCTAGGGACGAAATTATAAAACTGATAAACCCTATAGGTTGACGCCACAAATTCCATCCCCAAAAACCATATTTTGACTGTGCTTCAACTATATCAACTGTACTTGAACTATTAGATAATCATAGTCGGGGATAACATATACTGTTACTATCGCTATTACAGAACCGTACATGAGATTTTCACCTCATACGGCTCCTCGAGGAGCTTAAAAAAATTTAAGGGCTAGGTTAGTATTATTTAACGTGATATACTTGTATGCTAGATAGAGTCAAAATATATTCAAAAGCCCCAAATTAGTCCAATGTAATTCCGTCTACTATGACAAAATTTCTGAATTAATCTTATCCTTTACTTTCATTTTTTCAATTTCAATATTTTTTGAGTAATAACTTAATCCGTCAATAAAATACTCCGTTTAGTAATATATATAAATATTTCAACCCAGCATTTTCGATTACGAAAAAAATTACATAATTAAATCTTAAAAAAGATCGCTCTTTTGTATTGGAATTGCATTCTTTTATTCGCTCCTATTCTTCTTTTTCTTCTTTCTCAAGGAAAAAAGGGGGTCCTTTCAAAAAGGATTCTTTCGTTCCTGATAGTTTTTTTGCGTGAATAGGGACATACTCGGGATCGGAATCGTGGGAAGTACTACCGGATCATTTCTACCAACTTAAAGCCCCAACGGTTGTTCCTTTTATGCGTAAATGCTTTTTTATATAATTTGCATAATCTCTATTACTAATCCTTTGTGTACCTTTGTATTTCTAACCACCCACTCAGTTTTTATCAACTCACTATTATGAGAATCCATACAAAAGTGAAAAACTCATAAAGTTGGTTATTGTTTTAAACCCGCTTCAAGTCCGGATGATCAATCAACCAATCTTGGGATAAACATTGTGAATTGTTTCTATTTGATTCTGTTTACTCCGTATACCTAGGAAATGAGGCTTACTTTTTTACTGCAAATTTCTGAGCTGTTTTTTCACTCATAGAACTATCGGATTGGGTTCATCAGTCGGGTTAATGAACAAAAACATGAAGCTATTTCTTTCCAACGAAAAGAAAAATAGGTTAAATGGTTTAACGACTCGCACGTAGAGATATTGATAACACGCATAGAGTTAATGGTATTTCATAACTAATTGATTGAGCAGCAGCCCGTAAACCACCTAAAAAAGAATATTTATTATTTGATCCATATCCTGACATCAGAAGTCCAATCGGAGAAATACTTGAAACGGCAATCCATAAAAAAATACCAATATTGAGATCGGCTAGAACAAGATGATAGCCAAAAGGAATTACTGAATAACTTAATAGAATTGATATGACTGCTATGGCTGGTCCGATATTGAATAAATAAATATCACCTCTAGATGGAAGAAGGTTTTCTTTGAAAAGTAGTTTTGTACCATCTGCTAAAGCTTGGAGAAGTCCAAAAGGTCCAGCATATTCCGGTCCAATACGTTGTTGTAACCCCGCCGCTATTTCTCTTTCTAACCACACAATTACTAGTACACCTATTGTGATTCCCACTATAACAGTCAAAATCGGGATAAGCATCCATATGATCTCATCCATCTCTTTTAAGGATTCCCATTTTGAAAACCCAGTGATATCTTGTACTTCTGTTGTATCAATTATCATTTCAACGATCAACTTCTCCCATAATGATATCTATACTACCTAGTATCGTCATAATATCGGCCAATTTCATTCTTTTAACTAACTGAGGAAGAATTTGCAAATTGATAAAACCCGGCGGGCGAATTTTCCATCTCCAAGGAAAGATTTTACCGTCACCTATTAGAAAAATTCCCAATTCGCCCTTTGGGGCTTCGACTCTCACATAAAGTTCTTGTTTCGACAATTCAAAAGTAGGAGAGGTTTTTTTACTAATGAAGCGATATTCAAAATCATTCCATTGGTAATCGCGTACTTTATCAAAACATCGTAGTTCTAGGTTTTCATAAGGTCCTCCCGGAATTCCTTCCAAAGCTTGTTGAATAATTTTGATAGATTCCTCAATTTCACCGATCCTTACTAAATAGCGAGCTAATGAATCTCCTTCTTTTTGCCATTGGACTTCCCAATCAAATTCGTCATAACACTCATAACGATCAACTTTACGAAGATCCCATTCTATTCCGGAAGCTCGCAGCATTGGGCCTGACAAACCCCAATTTAATGCATCTTCTCCACTCACAATTCCTACTCCCTCAACACGTTCTAAAAAAATGGGATTGCGTGTAATAAGTTTTTGATATTCCGCAATTCCGGTTAAAAAATAGTCACAGAAATCACTGCATTTATCTATCCACCCATGCGGTAAATCAGCGGCAACTCCGCCGATACGAAAAAAATTATGCATTAATCTCATACCGGTAGCAGATTCGAACAGATCATAGACTAATTCTCGTTCTCGGAAAATGTAAAAGAAGGGAGTTTGCGCACCAATATCTGCCATAAAAGGGCCAAGCCATAATAAATGAGAAGCTATACGGCTTAATTCTAACATAATTACTCTTATATAACTGGCCCGTTTAGGTACTTGAATATTTCCTAACTGTTCCGGTGCATTTACGGTTATGGCCTCGGTGAACATAGTAGCTAAATAATCCCAACGAGTTACATAAGGTAAATATTGTATAATCGTTCTATTTTCTGCAATTTTTTCCATCCCTCTGTGTAAATACCCCAATATTGGTTCACAGTCAACAACATCTTCACCATCGAGAGTAATGATGAGTCGAAGAACACCGTGCATTGATGGGTGATGAGGGCCCATATTTACTACCATAAGCTCATTTCTTATAATTGGTACATTCATAGGTTGTTCCTCGATTCAGTTTTATAGGAATTGCCGAAAACAAAAAAATTAATCAATGTAAGTTCTTGAAATTAACGAATTTTCGGTTCCCGAATATCCAGTCGATCAATTAATTCTTTATAACGTATTCCATTTTTTTTTGACAAATAAGCAAGCAGGCGTTGACGTTTTCCCAGAATTTTCTTTAGACCTCTTTGAGATAAATAATCTTTTCTGTGCAATTCCAAATGTGAAGTAAGTCTTCGGATTTGCTGAGTGAAATTAACTACTTGAAATTGAACGGATCCCGTGGTTTCATCTTTTTTTTCTTGTTTTTTGGAAATAACTGAGTAAACGGAATTTTTTAGCATAAAAGCAAACCTTCTCCAACTTTTTAAAAATATGAATTTTATGGATCAGTAATAATAATGTTGGACAGTTTAATCTGGTATATATATATTTTTTTCCTTATGGGCTTTTTAGTTTTATTAAAATTTTGAAAAAAAAAAACAATAATTAATACTCCAACTCCGTCTCATATTTGATTCATTCTCTAGAAAAATATCTTATCATGTGTTTGATACATTTAGAATTATGGATACATATGTATTCTTAACATACTGAAAAAACTCCCAGTATTGGTATTAAACCAATAACGATTCATACAAACTAAATCCTCTAATTGACAAGTTGGCCAAAGAAAAAACTTTAATCTATCAAGATGGTTGCTTTCAACCAAAACTGGACCATAAATTTTTACATTTTTTGTATTATCGAATACCAGATTTAGATTTATACCTTTGATTTTTTTTGAATTAAACGAAATTAGAATTCTTAACTCTTTTCGACGTCGCGGCGATAAAAGAGTTTCAACAACAACCAAACTATAATTTTTTCTGTCTAGATTTCCAAAAATTTTTTGCTCTTGTGCAAGGGATTTTGAAAAATTCATTTTTTCTGGATACTTTGGATTATTTTGAAAATTCTTCTTCGGAACTAAAGAAATCCGTATGGTTTGATACATAAGAAATTGTCCAGGATTTTTTATAGACATACGCACAGGTTCAATAAAGAATACTCCCCTTTCCATCCAGTCTGTAACATACTTATGACTCGGCATTATATCTAGATTTATTGTTCCTCTTTGAATAGCGGATAGAGCACTTTCTCTTGGATTTCGCAAGCTAAGCAGGAGACAATATACTTTGATATTTTTCATTAGTGTTAAATTGAAAACAAAAGACCATCTCAATTGAACAAGCAAATGACTTGTTAGTAAAAAATCGAGGTCTTCTTCTGTATTGTTTTTGTTTATACGTTTTTTTATGTCTGATTCCACACTATAGACTAAAAAATCATCCCAGTCTGAAACATCTTTTTCTTGGTTTAAGAGAACGGATGCAAGATTCCATTTTTGCTTTAGAGCGATATTAGTTTTATCACTCAAACGTATTTTTTCATTCAAATTGAAAAGAAGTGATTTTATTGGTATGATCCATAGTTTTAGTTTATATACATTATAAAGGAGTATCAATTCTGGTAAGAACCAAAGTTCTTCATTCAAAATAGCAAATTCTTCATTCATTCCCAGCCAATTCAAAAAGTTTTGAATCCTGGGGTTAGTTTGCGGAGTTTGGTGAGTTGGAAAATTAATAAGAGGGGTCTTATTGAGTTGTTCAATTAGTTGATAATTACGTATCTTAGTATTCTGAGGATTGGTCGGGATCCAGGCTTCAATATCGACCCTTTTTCTAAGACACAAATGTAGAATTCTGTAATAAAAAAAAGATTTATACATATCTGTAATAACTTTTTCCTCTAAATAATTTTTATCTCCGAGGATAAAAAGTCTTTTTTTATTTGTGTTGTAATTATAGGATATTTTTCGATTGTTGTTTACTTGTGATGGTAAAACAAAAATATCCGAACTAATAGATTTATACGATAAGAGATCATTTCGATAACTTTTTTGTAAATTTCCTTTGTGATTTGATAATGAGTTTAATCCAGAATCAGTAATTTGCTTTTCATAACAAATTAACCTATCTTTTTCATATAAATCCCATTTTGTTGCTAAATCCGTTTTTTCATTTTGTCTTATAGACTGGCGATTCTCGTTTTTTTTCCATTTTTTCGGTACCAATCCCGACGATCTAATATAAGATATCTTAGATTGATAACGATTCTGTAACCAGACTTTCCATCGAGTTATTCCCGAAGTAAGAAGTTTCTTATTTGTTAATTCCAAATCAAATATTCTTTGTACATCAAAATTATCCTTTAGTTTAGTGTTAGTAAAAAGAGCTATTTCATGATATTGAAGGGCGGATCTGAATTTTAAGTGGTATAAGTTTAAAATGCGGCTTTGTGCTAATTTATACCCTACATATGCTTGTGATAACAAGGATAAGTAAAAAAAGAATTTTGAAGTTTTTTTATTAATATAAAAATAGGACTGTCTAAAATTTCTAAATTCGATGTTTGTTTCTTTTTTGGTTGCTTCATTATTGTAATTGGAGTTAGCAATTTTGTTTTTTTGTGATTCAAAATCAACAAGAAGTTGTCCTTTGATCCTTATTATATTAATAACTAGGAAGATATAAATGTATATTCTTACAATAAAAAATTGTATAAAATACTGCGAATTAAAGATTAATGGAGAAATGCGTTTTTTTACTATTTGACAAATCATTTTTATTTTTTTTAATTCTAATCTTGTTACGGCATGCCTTTTTTTGTTAAGCCTATTATCAGGAGTTCGAAAATATTTTTTCTTCTCATTGATTCTTTTTTCTAATTGATTTTGGATTGTGCTTGTTCTACTAGTTATATCTTGCATTTTTTTTTCTGTTACCGACTGTTTTGTCCAATTTTTAGATCGAGTTGGAATGGGCGATTCGCGAATTATCTGATTGTTTTTTATCAAATCTTTTTCGTTTTTAGTTTCATCCCATTTATCTAGTTCGCTCAATCCAAATAAAAGAATTCGATTTTGTTTTGAGGGGCCGTTTATTAGTCTCGTTAGAACTAGACCCCTTTTGTTAATCCAGTTTTGAATTTCTTTGAATATTTTCAAAATTAAAAAACAATTGGTTTTCAATTTTATCATTTTTTTTATGAGTTCTTTTAAAATGGGTACAAAAAAAGAAGGTTGGTTTTGGGGTGCACCAAAAGGGTGTTTGGTTGGCCTCCCCCACACAGTTAAAAAACAATAGTTTTTTTCGTTTTTTTTTTTCAATTGATCCATTTGAGGGAATTCGGGTTTCGATCTATGCCAAGGTTTCAGATATAACGGAAATAGGATTTTTATTTGAATACCTTCACTTAACCAGTTTTTTGGCAAGTCTTTTTCGGATAATTGAACACCACTATAAGTGCATTTAATATGCGTTTCTTTATTCCAATTTTCAAAATCCTCGGACCATTCAGGCAATTGAAATAATAGGATACGGCTGATATTTTTAGCTATTATCAATGAGGGTAATATAATATATTTCCTAAGAGTTGATTGTA